AGAAGAACAAAAGGCCTTGGACACGGAATGGATCTTGAAGTACTATTTCCGCATCTCCTTGACCAAATCCACCCACATTAGGATTACTCGTTAATGGCTGATCAAGTTTGATAGATTCGCCTTCGGAAACAAGAAGTTCTGGCCCTGGTGGAATAATATCAACCACTTGACGTTCATCTGACGCATCCGATATGGTTATTTCGTACCCCCCTTTTTCTTTTCGTATGATTTTACTTACTACACCAGCCGCTGTAGCATTATAAACTGTATTGTTACTCTTGCTCCCATCGGGATAAATCTGACCCCTTCCTCTGTTCCCGCCTACATATATGGGATATTTTAAGAAGTGAACATCTTTATTAGTAGCGGGGTCCGGGGAAAGAATAGGAAAGGTGACTTCACTATATTTCTGACCAGAAACAGGACCTATCACAAGAATATTTTTTTTATTGGGGCGATAGCTCTGAAAAGACAGATTGCCTATCTTTTCTTTCATCTCGGGCGAAATACGATCGGGAGGCGCTAATTCAAATCCCTCAGGTAAAATAAGAACAGCCCCCACATTCAAACCTCCCCTTTTACCATTAGCAAGAACTTGTTTAACTTGCATATCATAAGGAATTCGAACAACTGCTTCAAATACAGTATCAGGAAGTACCGCTTGCGGAACCTCAATATCCACGGGCTTATTAGCTAAATGGCAATTGGCACATACAATACGTCCGGTCGCTTCTCGTGGATTTTCATAACCCTGCTGTGCAAAAATGGGATATGCATTTGAAATGGATGTCCGAGCTATGATATATATCATCAGCGATACGGAAATAGATCGAATAATCTCTTTCTTTATCCAAGAAAAGGTGTTTTTAGTTTGCATGGTCCAATCATTGATCCCGAAAATTTCTACAATAAAATTAGGTAGGTCGCTTGTATAGTTCCCTATCCACAATTCTGCTATTTACTTTATTGAAATCATTTTACTGGAATATAAGGAGTAGGAGAAATCCCTGTAGGGTAGAAAGAGTAAGTACGTCTTAAAATGGAAATGCTTTGCTTATGTACCTTATGTTACAAAGTAACAAATATTCTAGTTAGATCAGTCATTCATTGAATGATAAATCACTACAAGTGATGGAGATATACGATTTAAATAACGGAAGATCCAATATTTAAAAATTGTATCCAGAATGACTGGAAAAGTAGAAACAAGACCCGATATAATTTGATCGTTGTGAGCAAATCCAAAATCTTTGTAGACATAGCCAATCATTAGTTCCCAACCATGGGGCGAATGGAATCCGATACATAAATCAGTTAATAAAAGAATAGAAAAAGCTTTTATTGTGTCACTTAAGTTATATAGGAATTCTTGAACCCAAGAGTTAAGAATAGCAAGTTCTTCATTACCCAGAATAGAATAACCACTTAAAATAATGAAAGAGGTTATATTTGTCGATAAGTGCAAAATCATATGGATATGATCCTCATTGTGCATCTTGATCAATTGGATCGTTTCTTTGTGGATTCCTATACGAAGTGTTTGTAGATGTGTTTCCGGGTATTCTTTTATCATTTCGTCCAAGAGTAAGAGTTCTTCCAATTCGATGAATTTTTCTAGAATACTCTTTTCTTGAATATCAGTCAAAAAAGTTTCGGATTGCCTAGTATTCCACCGATTAGTAATCCAAAATTCAAGACTTTTATTAAATGAGAGAGAGATCCACCAGGGCAAAAATACTATAGATGTAAGATATAGAAGAGGAAGAAATGCTTTCTTTTTTACCATTTTTTCATCTTTGAATTGTTAATGAATCCACCTCATTTGTTGAATCTATGTGATCTACTATTTCTATTAACCCTAAGTTCTATTACAGGGCATCGGACCTATGAATCTATTCCCTGTTTTTTATTTGTGATTCAGTAGTTAGTCCTTGAATTTAGAAAGAATACAGAAATAGAATAAGAGCCCGTTTCAAATGAAGAAATAAGAAAAAATCTTGTTTCCAGATACCTCAATTGAATTGATCAAATTCGAAGCCCTTTTCGATAAATGCTTGAAAGAACCAATTCAAGCAAGTAATGAATAGCAAGTAATGAATATTATTTCAAGCAAGTAATGAATATTATTCGGATTTTAAGCCAAAAGAACTCCCTTTGTCTTTTCTATCAAAAAAGAAAATCTTTCGAAAAAAAAAATGGCCGGCTACCCCACAGTTCTAGTCCAGGAAAAATGGAGAGAGATTTATTAAGAATATTGTGATCTACCGATCATAAATTCAAAACCTAATGTAATGATCAAAAATGAGTGGCAAAACAAGACAGAAAAGTTATCCTTATAAGAGATCCAAGCAATCTTTTGACTTTGATCATTAAGAAAAACAAAAGAAAAGATAAAAAAAAAAGAAAAGTCGATTGACAAAAGAAAGGAGAGAGAATTTCCAAGATATGATCTATTTGTATCTAACCTATCAATTCATATTGAAAATAAAAAGAGAAATCCTTTATTCCGAAATGTTTTGATATACGAGATGAATCTATTATTTTATTTCGATTTGTTACTTTTACTTGTTTTTTAGTAAATTGAGTTGAGTGGATTTCCATACGCATAAATTCTTTTTTATGCATACAAAAAAAATTTCGTTTTATGGATGTTCCATATACGTATACTTTGGCTCGAATGAACGTTCTGAAAAAATTTTATTAAGCTATGCTATGCTGAAGAAAGAACAGAGAATTCTTGAATTTTTTCCCTGCCGCTGGGAAAGAATTTCTTCTTCAGTTCAAGTTCATTTCAAAATACTTCAATCGGTACGCGCAAGAAATAGGCCAATTCGGCGGCTTTTTGCTCAATTTCACGCGGAGTCAAATTCTCATCAGTACGCGTCAAGGGAACGGCCCCCTGTCCTTTGATTTCCATATAAAGGACACGACGAGCAGAAATACCCTCTTTAACTTCGATTCGGATGGACTGAATATCTTTCATACGAAATCGTAGAAAGATGCGACGATTTTGTCCAGGAAATCCCCAACGAAAAATACACACTATTCCTTCTTTTCTATCGAATCGATCATAGCCACTACCTACATTCCACGAGATTGTGCACCACAAATAGGAACTAATAAAGAGACCTGCGATACCGTAGAAAGACATCACGATCCCTTGTGGAAAAAAAAGAATTTGTTGAGACGGAACTAAAGATATCAAATTCTTACCGAGATAACTGGAAGATCCAACTAATACGAATCCTAGTGAACCTAAAAAAAGGATAAAGGCCCAGCAGAAATTACTTATTTTTCGAGACCCCACTATAAGTTCTATCCATATATGTTCTGATCGACAACTCATACTAGATCCAGTTGCATTTTATTGGAATTGAGAAAATAGTCCAAATGAATTTGACTTTCGTTTTTTTGTTTCCGAAGTAACTCTCATCAACTAGTGTCATTCGAATGTAAGCCTTTAGGAGTAATTCATCTAATTGGTTAGATCAAATTGGTTAGATCAAATTGGTTAGGTCTAAAATAAGAATATCCCTTTTATATGATCTCCTATAGATATCCACATATAGATACATTGACTTTCCATTTCCTACATCCACCTCGATTCCGATCTATTTGAAAATTGCTATAATTTATTTACCTATATATTTACGCATACATAAAAGCTATGTTCGGAGGAAACTGCCATATTCTACTAAATAGATATCTGTGTTATCTATATCTAAGTCTTGAAAAAAAATAGATAAGATTTGCACCTATCGAATCTAAAAAATCTTGTTTTTTTGAACATGAAGAGATAAAGAAGCCATTGCAATTGCCGGAAATACTAGGCCCACTAAAGGCACAAAGAAAGAGGGTAAGTTGTTAAAAATTATCATAGAATGGGTACCTCGATTTAATATTTGTACCTGTTATTGTTAGAAAGATACCTTAGAATAATTATAATTCGTATATAATTATATTGAGTATATCGAAGTGACTATATATATTAAATAATAAGTGTAAGGAATGGATAATTAAATAAATGAGACTTATTCTTCTTTATCTTTCTACATGAAATATAGAAATATACGTATGATAATCTATTCTATTCTTGTCTTCAAATTCGAATTCAATTCGAATTTTGATTTTATTTAAGAAATAAAAAAGAAAGAGTTTCTTACAAATTCACGAAGGATTCGTTAGAATTCAATCCAACAACAGGATTCTTAGTAAAAATAGAGATTCTCGGAAGATATAGTAGAAAGAAAAGATACTCTATATCTATCTTTTCTATATTTGAATTATATATACTATACATACAAAGCAAGAAGGAAAGATGACCTTCGGTTTATTTTATTTGCCTTGCCCAATTTGAATTTTGAAGAAGGAACCATTTTTTTTTATCTTGTTGCTAGAGGTTTCCTAATTAATAATCAGGAATATCGGTAGAAAAAAAAAGAATTATCCGCACGATTCTTTCTACAATTTACAATTAAATATTATGATTATGTCACCAAAGAAAAAAGAAAGTCTTCTTTAGAATTTTTACTTTGATTCCGATAAACTACCTAATTGTTCGCTACAAATACAAAAATGTAACTAAATAAAATAAAAATAATTTGACTTAAGGCTCCACTTAACTTACTAAGTGAATTTTAATTCAAAGGAAAAAAAGCGTGAAGCTTAAATAACTCACTCAGAACACCCTTTAAAGGATTACGTGGTACGATTGGATCGAATAAGCCCTTATGGAATAAATATTCAGCCGCTTGTGAACCTTCAGGTACTATCTTATTCAATGTTTGTTCAATTACTCTTTTACCTGCGAATGCAATGTAAGCATTAGGTTCGGCAATAATAATATCCCCCAACATCCCAAAACTAGCCGTTACCCCACCAGTAGTAGGAGATGTAAGGATTGATACATAGAATAACTTTTTATGGGATTGATAATCATATAAAGCAGCAGATATTTTAGCCATTTGCATCAAGCTCAAGCTTCCTTCTTGCATACGTGC